TACCATGGCGTTACTCTACCACTGAGTTAAAAGGGCTTGTTTGATTCAATTCCTGAATAAAGTCAGGAGCCACTATGAGTTTAGTATATAGACTTATTATAATATATGTACATATAAGACTCTATCTTATACGTATAGCGGTTCGTTCAGAAATGAAAAATTTGACTTGTCTGTTAAATAAAAAAAAGAAAATTCTAAGGGAGTATATACTAGTGAATATGGGTAAAATAAAATGGTTTATTTATATTGGATTTGATAAATAGCAATACAATGGGTTTTTTCCGATCCTGATTGAAATCATGACGAAATTCATTTGATTGATACACGTACCTACTAATTTAACAGAGACCCAACATATTTCATTGAATGATTGATAAAAAAATTTGGCGCAGCCTCTGAACTAAATTATTGGCGGAAAAAATGCTTATAGAATCATGAAAGATGAAAAGATCCTCCGTATCGAGTCATCCCATTCCATTATATTGACAATTTTAAAAAATTGTGCATACTATCAGCATAGTATCATGGTGGTCGTTCAAGTATGGTATGCCCCCATCGTCTAGCGGTCCAGGACATCTCTCTTTCAAGGAGGCAGCGGGGATTCGACTTCCCCTGGGGGTAGGGTACTACGAAAGGAAGTTGATCATGGATTATCAATAAGCCTGGAATTTATTCTTCCTGGGTCGATGCCCGAGCGGTTAATGGGGACGGACTGTAAATTCGTTGGCAATATGTCTACGCTGGTTCAAATCCAGCTCGGCCCAAAAATTCGCTGATCTACCACTAAATGGTATAATATAACCCATTTTGTGCTCTCCAGAAATGCCCGATCCCCCAATCCATTTTTTTCTCTGCTATATCTATAGCACTATTTATTTACTCTATTTTTCCAACAAATTAGGATCTTGATAATGATCTAGATTCCTATCAGGATCTGTAAGTATAAAATACAATCAAAGGAAAGGGATAAACAAAAAACCCTTTTCATTGAAAGAGTAATTATCCCATTTATTTGGCAATAACGAAAGGATTACTAGTAATCCAGGCCGGTCTCACTAAAGCGCGTACCCATATGGGTATCATATATACCACTCGCGGCTCTGTTACAACACGCTAATTTGAATCTAAATTCAAAATGGAAGGGGTTATAGAATAAAATAATTAAAATATGTATTTTAATATACTTTAAATACTTTCATTTTATTATGGTATGTACTTGGGATTGTAGTTCAATTGGTCAGAGCACCGCCCTGTCAAGGCGGAAGCTGCGGGTTCGAGCCCCGTCAGTCCCGACGGATCCAATAAAAAAATATATCAACTCCGCTCTATATTTTTTGTGAAAGTAAGTCGAATTTCATTCCCAACGGGAATCCCTCTTCTTTATTTTTATTTTTCACATTTATCATCAATCGGGGAATTTCCATTTCTTTGACTAGTACTGATTCGATTGATGGGCGATAGACATATGTGGATTAGGACAATTAGACAATTGTTGGTAGGATCAGATTCAGGATTCCAAGAGATACCATACTGTACTGGGTACGGCTTTTTCGATTACTGCTACTCTGTCGAATAGAATAGAGTACTGTATGTTTCCCGGAAGTACATATATAAATGGAATTTGCACGATATAAAATAACTTTAAGATATTTATTGTAATAGAAGACTTTCAGGGATCGCTTTTTTCTTTTTTATTAAGGGGTCTCCTTGAAAGAACAAACTTTATTTATTTTTATATAAAAATAAATAAAATAGTTAATTTGATGGAATATTAGATTTTTTATACTTAAACTTGTACTCGTCTTTATCATCCTTCTTTTGTTTTCCAAGGAGGTTAGATTCGATCAGTAAAAAAAGAAGCTTCGAACTTAACTCCTTCCCTTTTTTTTATTTATCTTCTATTGTTTGTTGGGTGTTGTTTAGAATCAATGGTAAGTGTAAGGGCAGTTCAATGATACTTCATCAGATGGTTGGTCAGTAGGTTATATAAAAGAAAGAATAAAAAAGAGTGATAAATAAAAAATAAAAAAGAAAGGAATTCTTGGTTGGATCAGGAATAAAATTTGGAGTTCGGTATGGATAAAAGATCTTCCTATGTTATACTATTCAATTCTTGACGATGAGTTGATTTGATAGTGTAGATATTGTTATTCATGATATTGATCCGATTCAATATCAGCGAGATGTAATTCATCCTATTGAATTTACAAGCGAAAGATTTATTATCTCTATGGGATTAACTCCCGAGTTATTGCGAATTAAAGAAAAACGAAACAATGAGATTATGGAAGTAAATATTCTCGCATTTATTGCTACTGCACTGTTTATTCTAGTTCCTACCGCTTTTTTACTTATAATATACGTAAAAACAGTCAGCCAAGGTGATTAATTTGAATTAAACTTGCCTTTTTAGTTCTTATCAATAATTGAAGAGAAGAAAGGTATTCCAATTCCGCGTCTTAAATGAACTGGGCAGACTAGAATTCGCCGTATTCTATGAAATACGATAGTATGGTAGAAAGAAATATCTGAATCTTTCTACCATACTATCTACGATTATTATTGTAGTGTATATAAGGTGTATTTTAATCCCGGTTAATTTAATAGAGATCAATCTGCAATAGTATCGTCAGATTTCTATATATCGGTATATATATGGATATCAATTACATATTATATATAATGTATATAGTGCCCCCAATTCTATTTCTTTGCTTTATACATCCGTCTTGTATTTAATTTATGTTGATTTCAATCAATTTGAAATAATTGAAAGGCGACCCGTACTATTCTAATTCCCGGATTGCTGATTATTTTCAATATGAATCCCGATCAAAAGAATCAAGGGCCTCTTTGATGGTATAATAAAAGAAAATTAAAGTAATCTTTTTATTAGCATTCTGACGAAGAAGTCATTGATCAATCAGTTGACAGATGATTTATGGAAACTTCTTCGAATTTCAAAAAAAAAAAGGGGGGGTAGGGGATTAGTAAACCTCTTTTAACCTTTGAACAGTGAGTTCAATAAAACAAGTACAACATAAATAAAATTTCCACAATATTAAAACAAACGGGAAGTGCGCAATATGTGACTCGCCCAAGACAAGACACTTTTTTAGTCTTTGTAGTATCTCGTTAAAGAACTACTATGTCCGTGTTGTTTCCCATAGAAAATGTGGTATCTACGTAATGTAATAATACAACTATTTTCTCTTTGAATAAAAAAGTAAAATAAAAAAAGTTCAACTCTTCCTCACGGTCCATATCTAATTTTAGTAAGAGTTGGTTCATCGCAATAGAAAATGGATCAAGAATTCAGTTGGAATAAATTTACTACCATTTGTATTTCTTTTACTTAAAGTATTCTTTTTACTTTCGAAATACAAACACGGAAATAATGGAAATATTTTTTTAATTGAAAAAATCTTCTTAAATATATATTATTCATAAAACTATATTACTACTCTAAAACCCAAGAAAATTTTGAAATGCAGATTTTTTTATTTCTATTTCAATTTAAAAATTGAATTTTAAATTGAAATAGTGTTGAAAGAGTAAAATTTCAACTAAAAAAAGCTTTTCAGACCTGAATGATTTATAAAAAAATCGATACAGTTTAATTCCTAAACTCAATTACAATTAGTAATACTTCTAGAGTCCACTTCTTCCCCATACCACGAGTGAAAGGGAAAATGTAAAGACTACCATTAAAGCAGCCCAAGCGAGATTTACTATATCCATGTGAATTATGTCCCCTATCTCTATAAACGGAATTCTTGAATTATTGTTCACTAAATAAATAATAGTGGAATCATTGGCGCAGAGTCAAAAATTCTGACCTAAGATCGTTGATGAAACAATCCAATAAATCCAACTCTAACTTATAAGGGGTCTTATAAGAGTTCTAGTATAATCACAAAAAATTAAGCACAAGAAAAATATGCGGAGATCCCCTTGGAAGTATCAAAGAAATGCTACTAGTATGTATAAATAAGAAAAATGGATTCTTTCTTTTGTTGTCCTTCATTAAATTAAATAAAAAAGTATAAAAAAATAGAAGAAAGGTAAATCACTACCTAGCCCGTACCCTAACCCTATTTCTTTCCCATTTTTTTTTATCTAATCCTTAACGTCTCCTTATTGGCTCTATGAAATAATCGGAGGACGCCCTAGTATGTTCTTGACTAGAGGTTAACGAAAAAAGAAAACAGGTATATATATTTAGTGTTACGAAGTATTAAGTAAAAGCGAAGTACTCAAAGACTTTGATGAATATGTATACAAAGTATTTATTGGCCTTTCCGCAACTAAAAACGGAATTCGATTTCCGTCCTGCTATCCAATCAAATTACAAACCCGGCCCGTAGACGTAGACAGTCCATTAGTAATGGAAGGACTATCAAGATTTATCAGTTTCCTCCGTTGGCTTCCGCCGGAAAAATTTTCCAAATTATATCAGCAAAACAGAAGGGGGTAGGTCAATTCTTTTGGTGATTAGGCGACACCCGGATTTGAACTGGGGAAAAAGGATTTGCAGTCCCCCGCCTTACCGCTCGGCCATGCCGCCAAAACCCAATCAAAATCTATGCAAAAATTCTCCCTTTGTCTTCTTATTTATTGTACCGCACTTGTATTTTGAATCTTAATCCCGTTTTTATTAATTATTAATTACTTTTCTAAACGAAAGATTTCTTTTCGGTTTGGGTTGGATCCATCCCTTCGATTGATTGTATAGTATCTTAAAACCACACAATCTCTAAAAATTTCCCTTACTTTTTCTAGTGAAAAAAAAAAAAAAATGGAGTTTTCGGTCATAAAAGAAAAAATTCAGAACAAACTGGAACCATTAACTATTAATTCATGAATGATTCGTAAATTTCAATCTCAAATTGCGTTTTCTTAATGATATAAGAAAATCAAAATTGATACAACAAAATTGATACAATCAGTATTGGTTTTTTTATTGAAAAAAAAAAAAAACCTTCGCAATTTCAATTAAT